GCTAGCGTAGCTTAACTAAAGCATAACACTGAAGATGTTAAGATGGGCCCTAGACAGCTCCGCAGGCACAAAGGCTTGGTCCTGACCTTACTATCAATTTTAACCCAATTTATACATGCAAGTCTCCGCACCCCTGTGAGAATGCCCTTAATCCCCCAACCACATAGGGGAAAAGGAGCAGGTATCAGGCACGCACCCGCAGCCCAAGACGCCTTGCTAAGCCACACCCCCAAGGGAACTCAGCAGTGATAGACATTGAGCCATGAGCGTAAGCTCGACTCAGCCAGAGTTAAGAGGGCCGGTAAAACTCGTGCCAGCCACCGCGGTTATACGAGAGGCCCCAACTGATAGTTCACGGCGTAAAGCGTGATTAAAGGATACCCACTGCACTAGAGCCAAAAGCCCCCCAAGCTGTCATACGCACCTGAGGGCCCGAAGCCCAACCACGAAGGTAGCTCTACCCGACAAGGATCCCTTGAACCCACGACAACTGAGGCACAAACTGGGATTAGATACCCCACTATGCTCAGTCATAAACTTTGGCGATAAATCACACATATTGCCCGCCAGGGTACTACGAGCGCTAGCTTAAAACCCAAAGGACTTGGCGGTGCCCCAGACCCACCTAGAGGAGCCTGTTCTAGAACCGATAATCCCCGTTAAACCTCACCACTTCTTGTCATTTCCGCCTATATACCGCCGTCGTCAGCTTACCCTGTGAAAGACCAATAGTAAGCAAAAATGGCACACCCAAAAACGTCAGGTCGAGGTGTAGCGAATGAAGTGGAAAGAAATGGGCTACATTTTCTGACACAGAAAATACACGAATAACACTGTGAAACCAGTGATTGAAGGTGGATTTAGCAGTAAAAAGAAAATAGAAAATTCTTTTGAAGCCGGCTATGGGGCGCGCACACACCGCCCGTCACTCTCCTCAAAGGGACGCCCTAAGTACATAAATCTATAACCCAAACAAGAGGAGGCAAGTCGTAACATGGTAAGTGTACCGGAAGGTGCACTTGGAACAACCAAAATGTAGCTCAATAGAAAAGCACCTCCCTTACACCGAGGGGACATCTGTGCAAATCAGATCATTTTGAGCTAAATAGCTAGCCTCACCACACACGTCACAAATGGATACTTATACATAAACCCCCATAAGATCAAAAAAAATAAACAAACCATTTAATCCCCCTAGTATAGGCGATAGAAAAGGACAAAGCAGCGCAATAGAAAAAGTACCGCAAGGGAAAGCTGAAAGAGAAAATGAAACAACTTGTTAAAGCAATAAAAAGCAAAGATTAAAACTTGTACCTTTCGCATCATGATTTAGCCAGTTCTTATCAGGCAAAGAGAACTTTAGTCTGACCCCCCGAAACTAGACGAGCTACTCCGAGACAGCCTAACAGGGCAAACCCGTCTCTGTGGCAAAAGAGTGGGAAGATCTCCGAGTAGAGGCGACAAACCTAACGAGCCTAGTAATAGCTGGTTGCTCAGGAAATGAATATTAGTTCAGCCTCAAGGCTTCTACTGTCACCCAAGTTATTACCAACCAAGACACCAAGAAAACCTTAAGAGTTATTCAAGAGAGGTACAGCTCCCTTGAAAAAGAACACAACCTTAACAGGTGGATAAAGATCATATTAAATCAAAGGAACTTTGTTTCAGTGGGCCTAAAAGCAGCCACCTGCACAGAAAGCGTTAAAGCTCAGACAAAACCTCATCCCATTATCCCGATAAAACGATCACAATCCCCTAAACCTACAGAGCCGCTCTATACAACTATAGAAGCAATAATGCTAAAATTAGTAACAAGAAGGCACGACCTTCTCCAAGCACACGTGTAAGTCAGATCGGACCCGCCACTGACAAATAACGGACCCAACCAAAGAGGGAAATACAGTATAATAATAGAAGTCAAGAAAACCCTGTAAAACACAACCGTTAACCCAACACAGGAGTGCGCCACCAAGGAAAGACTAAAAGAAAAAGAAGGAACTCGGCAAACACGAGCCTCGCCTGTTTACCAAAAACATCGCCTCTTGCAAACCAATGTATTAGAGGTCCCGCCTGCCCTGTGACCAAAAGTTTAACGGCCGCGGTATTTTGACCGTGCGAAGGTAGCGTAATCACTTGTCTTTTAAATGAAGACCTGTATGAATGGCATTACGAGGGCTCAACTGTCTCCTTTTTCCAGTCAGTGAAATTGACCTGCTCGTGCAGAGGCGAGCATAACCCCATAAGACGAGAAGACCCTATGGAGCTTAAAACACAAGATCAACTATGCTATCAAGCCAACCACCTACGGAAATAACAGCTAAAAGCACAATAGTACTATGATCCTAATGTTTTCGGTTGGGGCGACCACGGAGGACAAAAAAGCCTCCATGTCGACGGGGGCACTGCCCCTAAAACCTAGGGCGACAGCCCAAAGCAACAGAACATCTGACGAACAATGACCCAGGCCAAAGCCTGATCAACGAACCAAGTTACCCTAGGGATAACAGCGCAATCCTTTCTGAGAGTCCATATCGACGAAAGGGTTTACGACCTCGATGTTGGATCAGGACATCCTAATGGTGCAGCCGCTATTAAGGGTTCGTTTGTTCAACGATTAAAGTCCTACGTGATCTGAGTTCAGACCGGAGTAATCCAGGTCAGTTTCTATCTATGCAGTGACCCTTCCTAGTACGAAAGGACCGGAAGGCTGGGGCCAATGCTACAAGTATGCCACACCCCAACCTAATGAAGACAACTAAAATAGGTAAAGGGGCACAAATCCTCCCCCCTAGAATAGGGCAAGCTAAGATGGCAGAGCTTGGCAATTGCAAAAGGCCTAAGCCCTTTCCAACAGAGGTTCAAATCCTCTTCTTAGCTATGACCTCTCACCTGCTAACCTACCTAATCAACCCACTAGCATACATCGTTCCAGTCCTACTAGCAGTAGCATTCTTAACCCTCATCGAACGAAAAGTATTAGGCTACATACAACTACGAAAAGGCCCAAACATCGTTGGACCCTACGGCCTCCTACAACCCATCGCTGATGGTATTAAACTATTCATTAAAGAGCCCGTACGCCCCACCACAGCCTCCCCATTTTTATTCTTAGCAACCCCAATTATAGCACTAACCTTGGCCCTCACCCTATGAATACCCCTACCAATGCCCTACCCAATCGCAGACCTCAACCTGGGTATCCTATTCATCCTAGCCCTCTCCAGTCTGGCCGTATACTCAATCCTAGGCTCCGGCTGAGCCTCTAACTCAAAATACGCCCTAATCGGGGCACTTCGAGCAGTAGCACAAACAATCTCCTACGAAGTAAGCCTAGGCTTAATCCTCTTGTCCATGATTATCTTCACTGGCAATTTCACCCTCCACACCTTCAATGTTACACAAGAGGCAATCTGACTACTAGCCCCGGGCTGACCCCTCGCAGCAATATGATATATCTCCACCCTCGCCGAAACAAACCGAGCCCCATTCGACCTCACAGAAGGAGAATCAGAACTAGTTTCCGGCTTCAACGTAGAATACGCAGGGGGGCCCTTCGCCCTATTTTTCTTAGCTGAATACGCCAACATCCTGCTAATAAATACCCTTTCCACAACCCTGTTTCTAGGAGCCTACCACAACCCAATACTCCCCGAAATAACAGCACTCAACCTCATAATCAAAGCCTCAATGCTATCAATACTGTTCTTATGGGTGCGGGCCTCATACCCACGATTCCGATATGACCAACTAATACACCTAGTATGAAAAAACTTCCTCCCTATTACACTAGCCCTTGTATTATGACACATCTCCCTACCAATTGCCTCCGCTGGACTACCACCACAAGTGTAGCACAATATAGGAACCGTGCCTGAAAGTCAAGGGCCACTTTGATAGAGTGAATAATAGGGGTTCAAGTCCCCTCGCTTCCTTAGAAAGAAGGGACTCGAACCCATCCTCAAGAGATCAAAACTCTTGGTGCTTCCACTACACCACCTCCTAGTAAAGTCAGCTAATTAAAGCTTTTGGGCCCATACCCCAAACATGTTGGTTAAAATCCTTCCTTTACTAATGAACCCATACGTACTTGCCGTCCTGCTTTCAAGCCTGGGAATTGGAACCACCCTAACATTTGTAAGCTCCCACTGACTCTTAGCATGAATAGGCCTAGAGATCAGTACACTAGCCATCATCCCTCTAATAGCACAACAACATCACCCCCGAGCAGTAGAAGCCACAACCAAATATTTTCTTACCCAAGCCACAGCCGCAGCTATAATTTTATTTGCCAGCACCACCAATGCTTGAATAACAGGAGAATGAAATATCCAAGAAATATCCAACCCCACAGCCTTAGTCCTAATCACCATAGCCCTGGCCCTAAAGATTGGACTCGCCCCCGTCCACTACTGACTCCCAGAGGTACTGCAAGGCCTCGACCTCACCACAGGCCTCATCCTCTCAACCTGACAAAAACTGGCCCCATTTGCCCTAATTTACCAAATCAGCCAAGTAATGAACCCAACTCTAATAATCACACTAGGCCTTTCCTCCGCCGTCATCGGCGGATGGGGCGGCCTAAACCAAACGCAACTACGAAAAATCCTAGCATATTCATCAATCGCCCACCTAGGCTGAATGATGATCGTCATACAGTACTCCCCAAACCTCGCCATCCTGAACCTAATCCTGTATATCACTATAACCACCGCAACCTTCCTAACATTCAAAAATGTAGCCTCCACAAAACTAAGTACACTCGCCCTCACTTGATCAAAAACCCCCATAATAACCACAATAGCAATAATAACCCTGCTTTCCTTAGGGGGCCTCCCCCCACTATCAGGGTTCATGCCCAAATGACTCATCCTCCAAGAACTGACCAAACAGGACCTCCCCCTCACAGCATCAATCATGGCCCTGGCCGCCCTACTCAGCCTATTCTTCTACCTACGAGTCTGCTATGCAATAACCCTAACAATTGCCCCCAACACTAACAACAACGCCTCAACATGACGACAAAAATCATCCCAAACTACCATAACCCTATCAATCACCACCACACTAGCACTAGCCCTACTACCCATCACACCAGCAATCTTAGCCCTAACAACATAGGGGCTTAGGATAACAACAGACCAAAAGCCTTCAAAGCTTTAAGCAGGAGTGAAAACCTCCTAGCCCCTGTTAAGACTTGCAGGATACTACCCCACATCTTCTGAATGCAACCCAGATACTTTAATTAAGCTAAAGCCTTACTAGATGAGAAGGCCTCGATCCTACAAAATCTTAGTTAACAGCTAAGTGCCCTATCCAACGGGCATTCATCTACTTCCTCCCGCCATACGGGAGGGGAGGCGGGAGGAAGTCTCGGCAGGCGGCGAGCCCGCGTCTTCAGGTTTGCAATCTGATGTGGTCTTCACCACGAGACTTGATAAGAAGGGGACTTTAACCTCTGTACATGGGGCTACAACCCACCGCTTAAACACTCAGCCATCTTACCTGTGGCAATCACCCGTTGATTCTTTTCTACTAACCACAAAGATATTGGCACCCTATATTTAGTATTTGGTGCCTGAGCAGGCATAGTCGGCACAGCCCTCAGTCTTCTGATCCGCGCCGAACTCAGCCAACCTGGTGCCTTGCTTGGCGATGACCAGATCTACAATGTTATCGTCACAGCCCACGCCTTTGTAATGATTTTCTTTATAGTAATGCCCATCATAATTGGAGGATTCGGAAACTGACTAGTCCCCCTGATAATTGGAGCCCCAGACATAGCATTCCCCCGTATGAACAACATGAGCTTCTGACTTCTGCCCCCGTCCTTTCTGCTCCTTTTAGCCTCCTCCGGGGTAGAGGCCGGAGCTGGCACAGGGTGAACCGTCTACCCCCCACTGGCGGGAAACCTAGCCCACGCGGGGGCCTCCGTAGACCTAACCATCTTCTCCCTACACCTAGCCGGGATTTCGTCCATTTTAGGAGCTATTAATTTTATTACCACAATTATTAATATGAAACCCCCCGCAGTCTCCCAATACCAAACACCCCTATTTGTGTGATCTGTATTAGTCACGGCCGTGCTCCTCCTACTGTCCCTGCCAGTGCTAGCTGCAGGAATCACAATACTCCTGACAGACCGAAATTTAAACACCACCTTCTTTGACCCAGCTGGAGGAGGAGACCCCATCCTCTACCAACACCTATTTTGATTCTTTGGCCACCCAGAGGTGTACATTCTAATTCTACCAGGATTCGGCATGATTTCCCACATTGTGGCATACTATGCCGGCAAAAAAGAACCCTTTGGCTACATGGGAATAGTATGAGCTATGATGGCCATCGGACTACTAGGCTTTATCGTATGGGCCCATCACATGTTTACAGTTGGAATGGACGTAGACACACGGGCTTACTTTACCTCCGCCACTATAATTATTGCCATCCCTACAGGTGTCAAAGTCTTTAGCTGATTGGCCACCCTTCACGGCGGCTCAATTAAATGGGACACCCCACTACTCTGAGCCTTAGGCTTTATTTTCCTATTCACAGTGGGAGGTTTAACGGGAATTGTCTTAGCCAACTCGTCCCTAGATATTGTACTTCACGACACCTACTACGTTGTAGCACATTTCCATTACGTGCTGTCAATGGGGGCTGTGTTTGCCATTATAGGAGCTTTCGTGCACTGATTCCCACTCTTCACGGGTTACACTCTACACAGCACCTGATCCAAAATCCACTTTGCCGTCATATTTGTAGGTGTCAATTTAACATTCTTCCCCCAACACTTCCTGGGCCTCGCAGGAATGCCCCGCCGATACTCAGACTACCCTGACGCATACGCTCTATGAAACACCATCTCCTCAATTGGTTCACTAATTTCACTAGTTGCTGTGATTATATTCCTATTCATTCTGTGAGAGGCCTTCGCGGCTAAACGAGAAGTCATGTCAGTCGAACTAACAACCACAAATGTAGAGTGACTTCACGGCTGCCCACCCCCATACCACACTTATGAGGAGCCTGCCTTCGTACAAGTCCAATCAACCAACTAGCCAGCCACGAGAAAGGAAGGAATCGAACCCCCATTTGCTGGTTTCAAGCCAGCCACATAACCGCTCTGCCACTTTCTTATCCCCATGAGACACTAGTAAAATCACTATGACACTGCCTTGTCAAGGCAGAATTGCAGGTGGAAGGCCTGCGTGTCTTAAGTCCAAGGACTAAATGGCACATCCATCACAATTAGGATTCCAAGACGCGGCCTCACCTGTAATAGAAGAACTTCTCCACTTCCATGACCACACACTAATGATTGTCTTCCTAATTAGCACTCTAGTACTCTACATTATTGTAGCCATGGTATCAACTAAGCTAACAAACAAATACGTACTGGACTCCCAAGAAATTGAAATTGTATGAACAGTGCTCCCAGCAGTAATTCTAATCTTGATTGCCCTGCCCTCCCTTCGAATTCTCTACCTAATAGACGAGATCAACGACCCCCACCTAACGATCAAGGCTATGGGACACCAATGATACTGAAGCTATGAGTACACGGACTATGAAGACCTGGGCTTCGACTCCTACATAATCCCTACACAAGACCTCATCCCTGGACAATTCCGTCTCCTAGAAGCAGACCATCGAATAGTGGTGCCCATAGAATCACCAATTCGAGTTCTAGTATCCGCAGAAGATGTACTCCACTCCTGAGCAGTGCCGGCCTTAGGCATCAAAATAGACGCAGTGCCAGGGCGCCTGAACCAAACAGCTTTTATTACCTCCCGACCAGGAGTCTATTACGGCCAATGCTCTGAAATCTGCGGAGCTAACCACAGCTTCATGCCAATTGTAGTCGAAGCGGTCCCCTTAGAACACTTTGAAAACTGATCTTCATTAATGCTAGAAGAGTCCTCACTAAGAAGCTAAATAGGGAATAGCGTTAGCCTTTTAAGCTAAAGACTGGTGACCCCCAACCACCCTTGGTGACATGCCCCAACTGAACCCCAGCCCATGATTTATAATTTTAATTTTTTCATGACTTATTTTCCTGATTGTTTTACCACCCAAAGTGCTAGGCCATACCTTCACGAACGAACCCACCCACAAAAATGCAGAAAAGATTAAACCTGAACCCTGAACCTGACCATGATCCTAAGCTTTTTTGACCAGTTCATGAGCCCCACACACCTGGGAATCCCCTTAATTGCCCTAGCACTCAGCCTCCCCTGAGTACTCATCCCCACCCCGACCAACCGGTGACTAAACAATCGCCTCTTGACCCTCCAAGGCTGATTCATTAACCGCTTTACACAACAACTTATACTGCCCATCAACCTCGGTGGACACAAATGAGCTGTTCTACTAACAGCCCTAATACTACTTTTAATTACACTCAACCTGCTAGGCCTCCTCCCCTATACCTTTACCCCTACAACTCAACTCTCCCTTAACATAGGACTCGCCGTCCCCCTGTGGCTAGCTACCGTGATTATTGGCATACGAAACCAACCCACCGCCGCCCTAGGCCACCTGCTACCAGAAGGAACCCCTATCCCTCTCATTCCCGTCCTAATTATCATCGAAACAATCAGCCTATTTATCCGTCCCCTGGCACTAGGCGTCCGGCTCACAGCAAACCTGACTGCAGGACATCTGTTAATTCAACTGATTGCCACCGCCGCCTTCGTACTCCTCCCAATAATGCCAACCGTGGCTATTTTAACATCAACGGTGTTATTCCTACTAACCCTGCTAGAAGTAGCCGTAGCAATAATTCAAGCATACGTATTTGTTCTTCTACTAAGCCTTTACCTACAAGAAAACGTTTAATGGCCCGCCAAGCACACGCATATCACATGGTCGACCCCAGCCCCTGACCCCTGACCGGCGCAGTAGCTGCCCTCCTGATAACATCGGGACTTGCAGTCTGATTCCATTTTAACTCCACAGTACTTATAACAATAGGACTCATCCTGCTTCTCCTAACCATATACCAATGATGACGAGATATTATTCGAGAAGGCACATTTCAAGGACACCACACGCCTCCTGTCCAAAAAGGACTTCGATACGGAATAATTCTGTTTATTACCTCAGAAGTTTTCTTTTTCCTAGGCTTTTTCTGGGCATTTTACCATGCGAGCCTGGCCCCAACACCAGAACTAGGCGGGTGCTGACCCCCAACTGGCATTATCACCTTAGATCCCTTCGAAGTACCACTACTTAATACAGCAGTACTGCTGGCCTCCGGCGTCACAGTCACTTGAGCCCACCACAGCATCATGGAACGCGAACGCAAACAAACCATCCAAGCGCTAACCCTGACAATCCTATTAGGGTTTTACTTCACAGCCCTCCAAGCAATAGAATACTACGAAGCTCCATTCACCATCGCTGACGGGGTGTACGGCTCCACCTTCTTTGTTGCAACCGGGTTCCACGGACTTCATGTCATCATTGGCTCTACCTTCCTAGCGGTCTGCCTTCTCCGACAAATCCAATATCATTTTACATCTGAACACCACTTTGGATTTGAAGCCGCCGCATGATATTGACACTTCGTAGATGTAGTTTGACTATTCCTATACGTCTCTATTTATTGATGAGGATCATAACCTTTCTAGTATTAACATTCAGTACAAGTGACTTCCAATCATTTAGCCTTGGTTAAAATCCAAGGAAAGGTAATGAACCTGATTACAGCAGTCCTAGCAATCGCAATCACCCTATCCTGTGTCCTAGCAGTAATTGCATTCTGACTACCACAAATAAATCCTGACTCCGAAAAACTCTCCCCCTACGAGTGCGGCTTTGACCCCCTCGGATCTGCCCGCCTTCCTTTCTCACTGCGATTTTTCCTGGTAGCAATCTTATTTCTCCTATTCGACTTAGAAATTGCACTACTACTTCCCCTACCCTGGGGAGATCAGCTAGCCTCTCCCACCATTACCCTATTTTGAGCAACAACCATTCTAATCCTATTAGCCCTAGGCCTCGTTTATGAATGAACTCAAGGGGGACTCGAATGGGCCGAATAGACGACTAGTCCAAAGTAAGACCGCTGATTTCGGCTCAACTAATTATGGTGCAAGTCCATAGTCGTCTTATGACCCCTGTACACTTCAGCTTCAGCTCCGCCTTCATGTTAGGACTAATAGGATTGACCTTCCACCGAACCCACCTCCTCTCCGCCCTTCTCTGCCTAGAGGGAATAATATTATCTTTATTTATTGCCCTCTCCCTCTGGTCCCTTCAACTAGAGTCTACCGCCTACGCCGCCGCCCCAATACTGCTACTAGCATTCTCAGCATGCGAGGCCGGAGCAGGCTTGGCCCTCCTTGTAGCCGCCACGCGCACACACGGCACAGACCACCTCCAAAATCTAAACCTCCTACAATGCTAAAAGTTTTAATCCCAACACTAATGCTATTTCCAACGACTTGACTTGTAGCCCCAAAATGACTCTGAACCACAACAACGGCCCAAGCCCTAGTCATTGCCACCACAAGTCTGACTCTACTTAACTGAAACTCAGAAACCGGCTGAACCTCCTTAAACCCATACCTGGGCACAGACCCGCTTTCCACGCCCCTGCTTGTCCTAACATGCTGACTTCTCCCCTTAATAATTTTAGCAAGCCAAAACCACATCTCCCCAGAACCAATCGGCCGCCAACGAACCTACATCACCCTTCTAGTGTCCCTCCAACTATTCCTAATCATGGCCTTCGGAGCCACCGAAATTATCCTATTTTATATCATATTTGAAGCCACGCTAATTCCAACCCTAATTATTATTACGCGATGAGGAAACCAAACCGAACGACTTAACGCAGGCACCTACTTTCTATTTTACACTCTGGCCGGATCGCTCCCTCTACTAGTTGCCCTATTAATCCTGCAAAAAGAACTAGGCTCCCTTTCAATACTAATTATTCAATACATACAACCCACCCCCCTATGTACCTGAGCTGACAAAATCTGGTGGGCGGCCTGCTTAATTGCCTTTCTAGTAAAAATACCCCTATATGGAGCCCACCTCTGACTCCCAAAAGCACACGTAGAGGCCCCAATTGCAGGATCCATAGTCCTGGCCGCCGTACTACTAAAACTTGGTGGCTACGGCATAATACGAATGATCGTTATGCTAGAACCAACATCCAAAAATTTCGCGTACCCATTTATCATCCTAGCCCTATGGGGCATTATTATGACAGGATCGATCTGTTTACGACAGACAGACCTAAAATCCCTAATTGCATACTCATCAGTAAGCCACATAGGACTAGTGGTAGCAGGGATCCTCATCCAGACCCCATGAGGCTTCACCGGAGCCATTATTCTGATAATCGCACACGGCCTGGCATCCTCCGCATTATTCTGTTTAGCAAACACTAACTATGAACGCCTTCACAGCCGGACCCTACTTCTTGCGCGAGGAATACAAACCATCCTCCCCCTAATAGCCACATGATGATTTATTGCTAATCTAGCCAACCTGGCCCTCCCTCCCCTCCCCAACCTAATGGGAGAGCTAGTTATCATTACCTCAATATTCAACTGATCAAGCTGAACAATTGTCCTCACAGGAGGGGGAACCCTTATTACCGCCAGCTACTCCCTCTACATGTATTTAATAACACAACGAGGCCCAGTATCCACCTTTATCATAGCAGTAGAGCCATCCCACACACGAGAACACCTACTCATAGCACTACACCTTATCCCCATCGCCCTACTAATGCTAAAACCAGAACTCATGTGAGGCTGATGTTTCTGTAAACATAGTTTAAACAAAATATTAGATTGTGGTTCTAAAGATGGGAGTTAAACCCTCCTTGTTCACCGAGAGAAGCCAGGGGCACTAAGAACTGCTAATTCTTCAGCACCATGGTTCAAATCCATGGGTCACTCGGCTTTTAAAGGATAATAGTTCATCCGTTGGTCTTAGGAACCAAAAACTCTTGGTGCAACTCCAAGTAGAAGCTATGCATTCACCAACACTCATCTTTAGCTCAACCCTCCTAATAATTTTTATCCTTCTAACATACCCCCTTATTGTATCCACCAACCCCAGCCCTCTCAACAAAAAATGGGCAACCACCCATGTCAAAACCGCAGTTCAAACAGCCTTCTATGTTAGCCTGCTCCCCCTTGCAATATTCTTCGACCAGGGTATAGAAGTCATTACTACTAACTGGCATTGAATAAACATCGCTACCTTTGACATTAGCATCAGCTTTAAATTCGACCAATACTCAATTATCTTTACACCCGTAGCCCTCTATGTAACTTGATCAATCTTAGAATTTGCCTCATGGTACATACACTCAGACCCTAATATAAACCGGTTCTTCAAATACCTACTCCTATTCCTAATCGCCATAATTACCCTAGTCACAGCCAACAACATATTCCAACTATTTATTGGCTGAGAAGGAGTAGGCATCATATCTTTTCTACTAATCGGGTGATGATATGGACGCACGGATGCCAACACCGCCGCCTTACAAGCAGTCATTTACAACCGAGTAGGGGACATTGGACTAATCTTAAGCATAGCATGATTTGCAATAAACATAAACACCTGGGAAATTCAACAAATGTTCGCCTCCTCCCAAGACAACCAAACAACCCTGCCACTCATGGGCCTAATCCTGGCCGCCACAGGAAAATCAGCCCAATTTGGCCTTCACCCCTGACTTCCCTCAGCAATAGAAGGTCCAACACCGGTCTCTGCCTTACTACACTCCAGCACCATGGTTGTAGCTGGCATCTTTCTCCTAATCCGACTCCACCCCCTAATGGAACACAACCAGGTCGCCTTGACAACCTGCCTTTGCCTTGGAGCCGCAACTACCCTATTCACCGCCACCTGTGCCCTAACGCAAAATGACATCAAAAAAATCGTAGCGTTCTCCACATCCAGCCAACTAGGCCTAATGATAGTTACCATCGGCCTAAACCAACCCCAGTTGGCCTTCCTGCACATCTGCACCCACGCATTCTTTAAAGCAATACTATTCCTATGCTCTGGGTCCATCATCCACAGCCTCAACGACGAACAAGACATCCGAAAAATAGGAGGCCTCCACACCATGCTTCCACTTACTTCTTCCTGTCTTACCATCGGTAGCCTAGCCCTGACCGGAATACCATTCCTCTCCGGGTTCTTCTCAAAGGATGCCATCATTGAAGCCCTAAACACATCACACCTAAACGCCTGAGCCCTAACCCTGACTCTCATTGCCACTTCTTTCACAGCCGTGTACAGCCTCCGAATTATCTTCTTCGCCTCCATGGGCTCCCCCCGGTTCCTCCCCCTATCACCCCTCAATGAAAATAACCCAATAGTAATTAACCCAATCAAGCGACTTGCCTGAGGAAGCATCCTAGCCGGACTACTCATTACCTCCAACTTTTTACCAGCAAAAACACCAATCATAACCATACCAACAACCCTTAAATTATCCGCACTACTAGTAACAGCCCTAGGATTACTTATAGCCCTAGAACTAACAAGCCTGACAAACAAACAACTAAAAATTACTCCCACAATCCCACTACATAACTTCTCCAACATACTAGGATACTTCCCATCGACCATCCACCGCCTAGCCCCAAAAATCAAACTGAACCTAGGACAAACCATGGCAACTCACCTAATCGACCAAACATGACTAGAAAAAGTAGGACCAAAAGGAATCACAACTAGCCAAATTCCACTAATTAAGGCCACAAACAGCATCCAACAAGGCCTAATCAAAACATACCTTACAATTTTCTTCCTGACCACTACGCTATCAATCCTCCTTATTACACTAATCTAAACCGCACGAAGAGCCCCACGACCAAGCCCCCGAGTAAGCTCCAACACCACAAATAAAGTTAACAACAACACCCACCCAGACACTACTAACATTACCCCCCCTAAAGAGTACATAAGCGCCACCCCACTAAAATCCCCCCGAAGCAAGGACAAATCCTTAAACTCATCAACAACCACCCAAGAATACGAATACCAGTCGCCCCCCACTAAACCACCCAAAATTAAAACACCCGCAATGTAAGTCACCACATAAAGCAGCACAGACCAGTCCCCCCACGTCTCAGGATAAGGCTCTGCAGCTAACGCCGCAGAATAAGCAAACACCACCAACATCCCGCCAAGATAAATCAAAAACAAAACCAAAGAAAGAAAAGACCCGCCGTGCCCAACCAAAATACCACACCCCACCGCAGCAGCCACAACCAACCCCAAAGCCGCAAAATAAGGAGCGGGATTCGAAGCTACCCCAACCAAACCTAAAACTAACCCAATTAAAACTAAAAAAGTAAAGTAAAACATAATTTTTACTCGGACTCTAACCAAGACCAATGACTTGAAAAACCACCGTTGTTAATTCAACTATAAAAACCAATGGCAAACATCCGAAAAACACACCCACTACTTAAAATTATTAATGGAGCACTAATCGACCTCCCCACACCCTCTAATATCTCAGTGTGATGAAACTTTGGCTCACTCCTAGGCCTCTGCCTTATTACACAAATCTTAACAGGACTATTTCTTGCAATACACTACACAGCTGACATTTCAACAGCCTTCTCCTCCGTCGCCCACATCTGCCGAGACGTAAACTACGGGTGACTAATCCGAAACGTCCACGCAAATGGCGCCTCCTTCTTCTTTATCTGCTTGTACCTTCACGTCGCACGAGGTATATACTACGGCTCCTACCTCCAAAAAGAAACCTGAAACATCGGAGTAGTCCTCTTACTCCTCACCATAATAACCGCCTTCGTAGGCTATGTACTGCCCTGAGGACAAATATCATTTTGAGGGGCAACCGTAATCACTAACCTCCTTTCCGCCTTCCCGTACATCGGCGACACATTAGTGCAATGAATCTGAGGCGGCTTTTCAGTCGACAACGCCACCCTCACCCGATTTTTTGCCTTCCACTTTCTTTTACCGTTCGTAATTGCCGGGGCCAGCATAATCCACCTACTATTTCTCCACCAAACAGGATCCAACAACCCAACAGGACTAAACTCAGATGCAGACAAAGTAACATTCCACCCATATTTCTCATACAAAGATCTACTAGGGTTCATCCTAATGCTAGTCGGACTCACCTCCGTGGCACTGTTCTCCCCCAACCTCCTGGGAGACCCAGACAACTTCACACCCGCCAACCCCCTTGTCACACCACCCCACATCAAACCCGAATGATACTTTCTCTTTGCCTACGCCATTCTCCGATCTATCCCAAACAAACTAGGCGGAGTACTGGCCCTCCTATTTTCTATCCTAGTCCTAATACTGGTCCCAATACTCCACACCTCTAAACAACGAGGAAACACATTCCGGCCCCTCTCTCAAATCTTATTCTGGACCCTGGTGGCCGACATACTGGTACTCACATGAATTGGAGGCCAACCAGTCGAACACCCATTCGTCTTAATCGGACAGGTGGCCTCCACAGCCTATTTCGCCCTGTTTCTAATCGCCCTCCCTCTGGCCGGCCTACTGGAGAATAAAGCCTTAAACTGAAACTGCCCTAGTAGCTTAGACATTAAAGCACCGGTCTTGTAAACCGAAGATCGAAGGTTAAAATCCTTCCTAGCGCCACCTCAGAGAAAAGAGAATTCAACTCTCACCCTTAACTCCCAAAGCTAAGATTCTACATTAAACTATCCTCTGACCACATATGTTTAATCCACATTAATTTCTAGTCACCATACTCATGCGTACATTAAATTATTGAGGTACATAAGACATGCTATGTTTAATCCACATTAATTTCTAGTCAACATATCATAATGTTTCATCTACCATTAAATGGTACACACCAGTATCTCTATGTGAACTAACACGAAACCCTTGAGACCAAAACATGTAGTAAGAACCGAGCATACTACTTTACCCAAAACATGACACTAATGAGATGAAGGACATAAATCCGAAATCGCATACCTGAACTATTACTGGCATCTGGTTCCTATTTCAGGCCCATAACAGTCTCCTCCCCATGACCAGCTCTTACTGGCATCTGATTAATGCTCGGATTACATAACACTCATAACCCCACATGCCGAGAACCTTGTCAACATTTGGTTATTTTTATTTCTGGTTTCCATTCACTGACATGCCGAGCTCCATCAGAGTAAGGTAAAACAAGGTGGTACATTCGTGAATTCACCCAAGGACAGAGCAATGAATGGTACAATGACATACTTTAGACACCACAACATCAGGAAACTTCACAGGACTCAACTTTGGGCCCTCCCATATGAACGCTCACTGTCGACAAACCCCCTACCCCCTTACGCCTGACGGTCTTATATTTCTTGTCAAACCCCAAAAGCAGGACTGACCTATCATCAACGTACCTTAATCACCCATAAATGCCCAGTTATATAAACATTCTTTCACCATATCCATTACGTATACATTATTACACAATCACACAAAATAATATATA